GATCTCCTCCAAATCACTGGTATGGCTATCAAAATCGTGAGCATCGGCATGTAGGTTCCAGATCCAAGTGGTAGTATCGGGTCCTTTAGCTATTGTTCTTGAGAAATGACCCGGTCTAGCCCATTCCTCGAAAGAAGTTTTTACGGGATCCCTATCTACCAAAATTTTGACTTCTGGTTCCGGCGAACGAATAATCATTGAGTCCTCCTCTTTCCGGACAACACATACAAAGAGACCTGCCAACAGTCAAGTAATTAGTGAACCTATGAGAGACACTTTTAATCTAATTAGTTTTTCGTTCTCTTCGATCTCTCATCTATCTATTTTTGTTAGTTATTTACTAGAGCAATTATGATCTGGAAGTCGATCCGGGGCAAGTGTTCGGATCTATTATGACATACCTAGGGGGCGCTCAACGGACCCTTTTTATCTTATAAAACTCTTTTCAGACTTTACATTGGCGCAAGAATTTTTTTTGCAACGCGGGGTATTCATATCTCAATTAGAAGTTCCTAGATAGAGTTAAGTTCTTTTTTTCTTACATAGAATACATAGAAAAGAAATAGAACAAATATGACTCTATTCCAAATCACGTAAGTAGTCATTACTAGTATCAATATTTTTTTTAGTCATTCAAGAGTTTTTTTTATTAGTTTGAATCGAAAGAAAAGAATATCATAAAAAAAAAGTCTTCTTTTCTATGCTATATCCGTGGTATATCCGTGTAACATTTATACCTACGAAATACCAATGAAATAGAACGATTTTCGAAAAAGATATAATGAAAAATTCTTTGATTGGTTCTTCCCATAGAAACGATCCTTTTTATTTGACCGACGGGGCCAACAAAAGCAAAGAATACAAAGAATTAATATTCAAACAAATTGAAAAATTTGAATATATATTAATATTTGATATTAATATATATTATAGAATTTCTATTTATTTATATAAATATATAATATAAATTATAATATAAAATAATATAAAGAAAATTTCATAAAAATGAAAATAAACAAAGCGATAATCTAATTGATGAGAATAAAAAAAGAGAGTTCTTATTCGAACCGCTTCGTGATCTTTAACCAATTCTGCGCTTCAATATAATTCCCAGGAGTAAGCGCTATAGCCCGTTTCCAATATTCAGCGGCTTGATCAAACCAAGCCTCCGCAATTTCAGAATCCCCCTGTCGAATGGCCTGTTCTCCACGGTCGGAATAGGCGGTCAATTCCTTTCCTTGGAACCGTACTTGAGAGTTTTCTAACTCATACGGCTCGGCAGTCAATTCTTTTGGCGTCTACCCGAGCCCTAATATATATCTATATCTAACTGAATGGGATTTCTCATAGATCTATTTGATTTTTCTCAAGTTAACGTTAACCAACAAAACCAAAAGAAGTTAATTACATGAGTTTCAAACTTGACTTTTGATTCAATTAATAATCAGTTTTATCTTTTCTCCTACCTTCAGAAAAAAAGTATAGGCATTTTGAAACCCTCATTAGAATTTTCTGAAAAGTAACTATCTCGCTTTCATATCATATAGAAATTAATATAGAATCCTTGAAAAAGACTTCTTCCTCATAAAACAAAGACTTACTCTCCTTGGGATCTGATGCTACACCGCTGCTCAATACCTTAGGGGATCGGCTCTATTACATAAGTTGATTCCTAATTTTTATCTCATAAAATGAGATAAATAAGCAGTTCTTATTGTATCGCCCAAACCTTGTAAATTGATCTTTACGGTGCTTCCGCTATCAATTAGATCTTTTATCCATAGAAAAAAATATTTAGGCATATATATTTCTTCATATTTCGAAGTTTCTTTCTTTGCTACAGCTGATAAAAATCGTTTTTTGGACGATGCAATATGTAGAAATCCTGCTTTTTTGAGTCTTTATTGTCGTATTTGCCCTTTCCTTTTTTTTTCTTTCTATAGTGGAGATAGTCGCACGTAATGACAGATCACAGCCATATTATTAAAAGCTTGTGGTAAGAACGGGTTTCGTTCTAGTGCCCGAAAATAGTATTCTAAAGCTTTCGTATGTTCTCCGTTACTTGTGTGGATAAGGCCTATGTTATAGAGTATATAGCTTCGATCATAGGGATCAATTTCTAGTCGCATAGCTTCATAATAATTCTGTAACGCTTCCGCATAATTGCCTTCGGATTGAGCCGACATTCGTTACGGTCGTCATTCAATTCAAAAAATTCTCCGTTCCAAAACCGTACGTGAGATTTTCACCTCATACGGCTCCTCCTTTATTTTATGTGCATTATGAAAATCATCCAGAATCCGTGGAATTAAAGGTCGAAATATTGTCATTATGAACTCAGCGGGGCTAATGTTTTTACAAGAAATCTCTAGCCAACCTTCTTGCAAAAGATCCTTTCTTAACATCAAGCGTGCTGGTACTAGATAAAAATGTAAACTCCAACAATTTCTTTGTTCTCGACGCCTTTGAATTTCCAGGAATTAGTCACTTCAACAGTCTT